GCTAGCGTAGCTTAAAATAAAGCATAACACTGAAGATGTTAAGACGGGCCCTAGAAAGCTCCGCATGCATAAAGGCATGGTCCCGACCTTACTATCAGCTCTAACCCAACTTACACATGCAAGTCTCCGCAGCCCTGTGAATATGCCCTCAATCCCCCGCCCGGGGACGAGGAGCGGGCATCAGGCACAAACTTTAGCCCAAGACGCCTAGCCAAGCCACACCCCCAAGGGAATTCAGCAGTGATAAACATTAAGCCATAAGTGAAAACTTGACTCAGTCAGGGTTAAGAGGGCCGGTAAAACTCGTGCCAGCCACCGCGGTTAGACGAGAGGCCCTAGTTGATAATACTACGGCGTAAAGGGTGGTTATGGAGAGTGCAACAATAAAGCCTAATGGCCCTTTGGCCGTCATACGCTTCTAGGAGTCCGAAGCCCCATCACACGAAAGTAGCTTTAATAAAACCCACCTGACCCCACGAAAGCTGAGGAACAAACTGGGATTAGATACCCCACTATGCTCAGCCATAAACCTAGACGTCCACCTACAATTAGACGTCCGCCTGGGTACTACGAGCATCAGCTTGAAACCCAAAGGACCTGACGGTGTCTTAGACCCCCCTAGAGGAGCCTGTTCTAGAACCGATAACCCCCGTTAAACCTCACCACTTCTAGCCACCCCAGCCTATATACCGCCGTCGCCAGCTTACCCTGTGAAGGCAATAAAAGTAAGCAAAATGGGCACAACCCAGAACGTCAGGTCGAGGTGTAGCGTACGAAGCGGGAAGAAATGGGCTACATTTTCTATGATAGAACACTACGAACACGTAACATGAAATAGTGCTTGAAGGAGGATTTAGAAGTAAAAAGGAAGCAGAGTGTCCTTTTGAACCCGGCTCTAAGACGCGTACACACCGCCCGTCACTCTCCCCTGTCGAAATGTTATAAGAGTAATTAACACCAGAGCACAGACAAGGGGAGGCAAGTCGTAACATGGTAAGTGTACCGGAAGGTGCACTTGGATAAAACTCAGGGTGTGGCTGAGTTAGCTAAGCATCTCACTTACACCGAGAAGACATCCATGCAAATTGGATTACCCTGAGCCAAACAGCTAGCCTAACTACTAACTTAACCCAACAATGTATATAATAGGACATGACCTAACACCAAAAATTAAACCATTTTTTTACCTGAGTACGGGAGACGGAAAAGGTCCAACCTAGAGCAATAGAAAGAGTACCGCAAGGGAAAGCTGAAAGAGAAGTGAAACAACCCATATAAGCACTAAAAAACAAAGACTAAACCTTGTACCTTTTGCATCATGATTTAGCCAGTACCCTCAAGCAAAGAGACCTTTAGTTTGAAACCCCGAAACCAGGTGAGCTACCCCGAGACAGCCTAAATAACTTAGGGCTAACCCGTCTCTGTGGCAAAAGAGTGGGAAGAGCTCCGGGTAGAAGTGACAGACCTACCGAACCTGGTGATAGCTGGTTACCTGAGAAATGGATAGAAGTTCAGCCCCGCACCCCCCAAACCAAAAGCATACACAACTAAGGTAATTTCAAGGGATATTTGCGGGAGTTAGTTAAAGGGGGTACAGCCCCTTTAACAAAGGATACAACCTTTACAGGAGAATAAAGATCAAAATATATAAAACACACTGTTCTAGTGGGCCTAAAAGCAGCCATCTAAACAGAAAGCGTTAAAGCTCAGACAGAGATGAGTTTATTATAACGATAAAAAATCTTACTTCCCTAATAATATCAGGTTATCCCATGCCCCCATGGGAGAAACTATGCTAAAATGAGTAACAAGAAGATCTGTTCTTCTCCCAGCACAAGTGTAAACCAGATCGGACAACCCACTGGAAATTAACGAACCCAACTTAAGAGAGTAGTGTGAATAATACAAAAACCAAGAAAACCTCACAACTAGACATCGTTAACCCCACACTGGAGTGCATTATTAAAGGAAAGACTAAAAGAGGGGAAAGGAACTCGGCAAACACAAGCCTCGCCTGTTTACCAAAAACATCGCCTCCTGCAACTAGATTAAGTATAGGAGGTCCAGCCTGCCCAGTGACTACGGGTTCAACGGCCGCGGTATTTTGACCGTGCAAAGGTAGCGCAATCACTTGTCTTTTAAATAGAGACCTGTATGAATGGCTAAACGAGGGCTTAACTGTCTCCCCCCTCCGGTCAGTGAAATTGATCTATCCGTGCAGAAGCGGGTATAATTATACAAGACGAGAAGACCCTTTGGAGCTTAAGGTACAAAATTCAACCACGTTAAACGACTCTATAAGAAGCAGGAACTTAATGGAATCTGAAATTTTACCTTCGGTTGGGGCGACCACGGAGGAAAAACCAGCCTCCGAGTGGAGTGGGGTAAAACCCTAAAGCTAAGAGAAACATCTCTAAGCCGCAGAACATCTGACCAAAAATGATCCGGCCACAAAGCCGATCAACGAACCAAGTTACCCTAGGGATAACAGCGCAATCCTCTCCCAGAGTCCATATCGACGAGGGGGTTTACGACCTCGATGTTGGATCAGGACATCCTAATGGTGCAGCCGCTATTAAGGGTTCGTTTGTTCAACGATTAAAGTCCTACGTGATCTGAGTTCAGACCGGAGTAATCCAGGTCAGTTTCTATCTGTAACGCTACTTTTCCCAGTACGAAAGGATCGGAAAAGAGGGGCCCATGCTTAAGGCACGCCCCACCCCTAATTAATGAAAACAAATAAATTAGATAAAGGGAGGGCCAAAACCCCTGCCGCCCAAAATAAGGGCATACTGGGGTGGCAGAGCATGGTAAATTGCGAAAGGCCTAAGCCCTTTAAACCAGAGGTTCAAATCCTCTTCCCAGTTCATGCTAAACACTTTGATAAATCACCTAATTAACCCCCTAGCCTATATTGTGCCAGTCCTGTTAGCAGTGGCCTTTTTAACCCTAATTGAACGAAAAGTTCTAGGATATATGCAACTACGAAAGGGCCCTAATGTAGTTGGACCCTACGGACTATTGCAGCCCATTGCTGACGGGGTAAAACTATTTATTAAAGAACCAGTTCGCCCCTCCACATCATCTCCGTTCTTATTTCTAGCAACCCCCATCCTTGCATTAACTCTGGCTATGACACTATGGGCACCCATACCCATACCACACCCAGTTATTAACCTAAACCTCGGTGTTCTATTCATTTTAGCCCTCTCCAGTCTTGCCGTCTACTCCATCCTGGGCTCGGGATGAGCATCCAATTCAAAATATGCACTAATCGGAGCTCTCCGAGCAGTTGCCCAAACAATTTCATATGAGGTAAGCCTCGGGTTAATTCTCCTCTCAGTAATTATCTTCTCGGGGGGATATACACTACAGACATTCAGCACCGCCCAAGAAAGCATTTGACTACTGGCACCCGCCTGACCCCTAGCTGCAATATGATATATCTCCACTTTAGCTGAAACTAACCGAGCACCCTTTGACTTAACCGAGGGTGAATCCGAGCTCGTATCAGGCTTTAACGTAGAATACGCGGGGGGTCCATTCGCCTTATTTTTCCTGGCCGAATATGCAAATATTTTACTGATAAATACCCTGTCCGCCGTACTATTCCTAGGGTCATCACACTTCCCAAACATACCTGAACTTACAACAATTGGCCTCATGACCAAAGCCGCACTTTTATCAATTGTATTCTTATGGGTACGAGCCTCCTACCCGCGCTTCCGGTATGACCAGCTCATACACCTTGTATGAAAAAACTTCCTCCCCCTAACATTAGCCCTTGTACTATGACATGTAGCCCTCCCGATTGCAATAGCAGGTCTTCCCCCCCAGCTGTAGCTAAGGAACTGTGCCCGAATGCCCAGGGACCACTTTGATAGAGTGGCTTATAGGGGTTAAAATCCCCTCAGTTCTTAGAAAGAAGGGGGTCGAACCCATGCCCAAGAGATCAAAACTCTTAGTGCTTCCTCTACACCACTTTCTAAGATGGGGTCAGCTAATCAAGCTTTCGGGCCCATACCCCGAACATGACGGTTAAAATCCCTCCTCCGTCAATGAACCCTTATGTACTTATAATTCTACTATCCAGCCTGGGATTAGGAACTACCCTAACTTTCGCTAGTTCACACTGGCTCCTAGCTTGAATGGGCCTTGAAATTAATACTCTGGCAATTGTGCCACTAATAGCCCAACACCACCACCCCCGAGCAGTGGAAGCTACTACTAAATATTTTCTGACTCAAGCCACCGCAGCAGCAATAATCTTATTTGCAAGCACAACAAATGCCTGAATTACAGGGGAGTGAGATATGGCCCACATATCTAGCCCTATTGCAAGCACAATAGTGATCACTGCACTGGCACTTAAAATTGGACTGGCACCGATACACTTTTGAATGCCAGAAGTACTACAAGGACTGGACCTTTTAACAGGCCTAATTTTATCCACCTGACAAAAACTGGCCCCCTTGGCCCTCATCATACAGACGGCCCATGCTATTGACCCCCTTCTATTAACAACACTAGGGCTTATATCAACACTAGTAGGGGGGTGAGGGGGATTAAACCAAACTCAGCTACGAAAAATCTTGGCCTACTCGTCTATCGCCCATATGGGTTGAATAATAATTATTCTTCAGTTCGCCCCCCAACTTACCCTCCTCGCACTGGGGGTCTATATCTTCATAACCTCAGCGGCATTCCTCACCTTCAAAATGTCCTCCGTTACAAAAATTAATTCTCTCGCAATAGCCTGATCTAATAACCCAACGCTAACAGCCACCGCGGCCCTAGTATTACTATCGCTAGGAGGCCTGCCCCCTTTAACGGGATTTATACCAAAATGGTTAATTCTGCAGGAATTGGCGAAACAGGACCTTCCTGCCACCGCCACAATTATAGCTCTAGCTGCCCTCCTCAGCCTATACTTTTACCTCCGGCTCTGTTACGCAATGACGCTAACCGCCTCCCCAAACACAACCAGCTCTATCACCCCCTGGCGGATTAAAACAACTCAAGCCTCCCTCCCCCTTGCTATTTTTACTGCAGTTGCACTTGGCCTTCTACCCGTAACCCCAGCAGCGCTAATATTAGCCACCTAAGGAACTTAGGATAGCATTAGACCGGAAGCCTTCAAAGCTTTAAGCAGAAGTGAAAATCTTCTATTTCCTGACTAAGACCTACAAGAGTCTATCTTGCATTTTCTAATTGCAAATCAAATGTTTTAATTAAACTAAGGCCTTACTAGATGGGAAGGCCTCGATCCTACAAACTCTTAGTTAACAGCTAAGCGCTCAAGCCAGCGAGCATCCATCTACTTTTCCCGCCGTTAGCCGAGTAAGGCGGGAAAAGCCCCGGCAGGAAATTAGTCTGCGTCTTTGGATTTGCAATCCAACATGATCTTCACCACGGGGCTTATGGCAGGGAGAGGATTTAAACCTCTGTTTACGGAGCTACAAACCGCCGCCTGAACACTCGGCCACCCTACCTGTGGCAATTACACGCTGATTCTTTTCCACGAACCACAAAGACATTGGCACCCTTTATCTTGTATTTGGTGCCTGAGCCGGAATAGTGGGGACTGCTTTAAGCCTCCTTATTCGTGCTGAACTGAGCCAACCGGGGTCACTCCTAGGTGATGACCAAATTTATAATGTTATTGTTACTGCCCACGCCTTCGTAATAATTTTCTTTATAGTAATACCAATTCTTATTGGGGGATTTGGAAACTGGCTTGTACCTCTGATAATTGGAGCACCTGACATGGCCTTCCCTCGAATAAATAATATAAGTTTTTGACTTCTTCCTCCATCATTCCTACTGTTACTAGCCTCTTCTGGTGTTGAAGCTGGGGCCGGGACAGGGTGAACAGTTTACCCACCACTTGCAGGCAATCTTGCCCACGCAGGAGCATCCGTAGACCTAACAATCTTCTCGCTGCATCTAGCAGGTGTCTCATCAATTTTGGGCGCAATCAATTTTATTACTACAACTATTAACATAAAACCCCCAGCCATCTCACAGTACCAGACACCTCTCTTTGTATGAGCAGTACTTGTAACAGCTGTCCTCCTACTTCTATCCCTACCTGTCCTTGCTGCCGGAATTACTATACTTCTTACCGACCGAAATCTTAATACTACATTCTTCGACCCCGCAGGCGGAGGGGACCCAATTTTATATCAGCACCTATTCTGGTTCTTCGGCCACCCAGAGGTATATATTCTGATTCTGCCCGGATTCGGCATCATTTCCCACGTCGTAGCCTACTACGCAGGTAAAAAAGAACCGTTTGGCTATATAGGAATAGTCTGAGCCATGATAGCTATTGGTCTTCTCGGCTTTATTGTATGAGCCCACCACATGTTCACGGTCGGAATGGATGTAGACACCCGTGCCTACTTCACATCTGCAACAATAATTATTGCTATCCCAACAGGGGTAAAAGTATTTAGCTGACTGGCCACACTCCACGGAGGCTCTATCAAATGAGAAACACCAATGCTATGAGCCCTGGGCTTCATTTTTCTCTTTACAGTGGGTGGTCTAACAGGGATCGTCCTCGCCAACTCTTCACTCGACATTGTTCTCCACGATACATACTATGTAGTCGCACACTTCCATTATGTGTTATCCATGGGTGCTGTATTTGCTATTATAGCAGCCTTTGTTCACTGGTTCCCGCTATTCTCAGGGTACACCCTAAATGATACCTGAACAAAAATTCATTTCGGAGTAATATTTATTGGTGTAAACCTTACATTCTTCCCACAACACTTCCTAGGTCTAGCAGGAATACCACGACGATATTCTGATTACCCAGACGCCTATGCCCTATGAAATACGGTATCATCTATCGGGTCACTCATCTCCTTAGTGGCAGTAATCATATTCCTATTTATCCTCTGAGAAGCCTTCGCCGCCAAACGGGAAGTATCCTCAGTAGAGCTAACTATAACAAACGTGGAGTGACTTCACGGCTGCCCTCCACCATATCACACATTTGAGGAGCCAGCATTTGTTCGAGTTCAATCAAACTAACGAGAAAGGGAGGAATTGAACCCCCATATGCTGGTTTCAAGCCAGCCACATAACCACTCTGTCACTTTCTTCTAAAGACATTAGTAAAATGCAGATTACATCACTTTGTCAAGGTGAAATTGCAGGTTAAATCCCTGCATGTCTTAAGCCCAGAGCTTAATGGCACATCCCACACAATTAGGATTCCAAGACGCGGCATCACCCGTTATAGAAGAACTTCTTCACTTCCACGACCACGCCCTAATAATTGTATTCTTAATTAGCACACTAGTACTTTACATTATTGTTGCAATAGTTTCAACCAAACTCACTAACAAATACATCCTAGACTCTCAAGAAATTGAGATTGTATGAACTGTTTTACCAGCTGTAATTTTAGTTTTGATTGCCCTCCCTTCCCTCCGTATTCTTTACCTTATAGACGAAATTAATGACCCCCATCTAACAATTAAAGCCATGGGACACCAATGATACTGAAGCTACGAATACACAGACTACGAAAATCTGGGATTTGACTCCTATATAATTCCGACCCAGGACCTAACACCGGGTCAATTTCGACTGTTAGAGACAGATCATCGAATAGTTGTGCCAATGGAATCACCAATTCGTGTATTAGTATCTGCTGAAGATGTACTACACTCCTGGGCCGTCCCATCCCTTGGTGTAAAAATAGATGCAGTGCCCGGACGATTAAATCAAACTGCCTTCATCGCCTCGCGCCCTGGAGTATTTTATGGACAATGCTCTGAAATCTGCGGGGCTAATCACAGCTTTATGCCTATTGTGGTTGAAGCCGTCCCGCTAGAGCACTTTGAAAGCTGATCATCATTAATACTAGAAGACGCCTCACTAGAAAGCTAATTATCGGACAAAGCGTTGGCCTTTTAAGCCAAAGTTTGGTGACTACCGACCACCTCTAGTGAAATGCCTCAATTAAACCCTAGCCCCTGATTTGCCATTCTAGTATTCTCATGAATCATCTTCCTTACTATTATTCCAGCTAAAATTTTAAATCATACAGCACCCAATGAGCCCGCCCCTATGAGCGAAGAAAAACACAAAACTGAGCCTTGAGACTGACCATGATAACGAGCTTCTTTGACCAATTTGCAAGCCCCTCCTTCCTGGGTATTCCACTTATTGCTATTGCAATCGCACTTCCATGGGTCCTGTTCCCAACTCCTCACTCCCGGTGACTAAACAACCGCCTCATTACCCTGCAAACATGATTTATTAACCGATTCACCAACCAACTTCTACTACCTTTAAACGCAGGTGGACATAAATGGGCCCTATTATTCGCCTCTTTAATAGTATTTCTTATCACTATCAACATACTAGGCCTCCTTCCATACACCTTTACACCCACAACACAACTATCACTAAATATAGGGCTTGCAGTGCCACTTTGACTGGCTACGGTAATTATTGGTATGCGAAACCAACCGACAGTAGCCCTCGGACACCTCCTACCAGAAGGTACACCTATCCCCCTCATCCCCGTATTAATTATTATCGAAACAATTAGTCTGTTTATTCGGCCACTAGCCCTTGGGGTACGACTTACAGCTAACTTAACGGCAGGTCACCTACTAATCCAACTTATTGCCACAGCGGTCTTCGTACTAATACCAATAATGCCCACGGTAGCAATCCTGACCGCCGCCGTCCTCTTCCTCCTCACACTCCTGGAGGTTGCAGTGGCAATAATTCAAGCCTACGTATTTGTACTACTGCTGAGTCTTTATTTACAAGAAAACGTCTAATGGCACACCAAGCACATGCATATCACATGGTTGATCCTAGCCCATGACCACTAACCGGAGCCGTCGGTGCTTTATTAATAACATCCGGCCTAGCAATCTGGTTTCACTTCCACTCAACAACGCTTATAACACTCGGACTAATCCTCCTACTTCTTACTATATTTCAATGATGACGTGATATTATCCGGGAGGGGACCTTCCAAGGCCACCACACACCCCCCGTGCAAAAAGGGTTACGTTACGGAATAATCCTCTTTATCACCTCAGAAGTGTTCTTCTTTCTTGGATTCTTCTGAGCTTTCTATCACTCAAGCTTGGCACCAACACCTGAACTGGGCGGGTGCTGACCTCCCACAGGAATTACGACACTAGACCCATTCGAAGTCCCCCTCCTTAACACAGCGGTGTTGTTGGCATCGGGCGTAACAGTTACGTGAGCCCACCACAGCATTATAGAAGGTAACCGAAAACAGACTATTCAATCCTTGGCACTCACAATCTTACTAGGACTATATTTCACCGCCCTACAAGCCATAGAGTATTACGAAGCGCCCTTCACAATCGCAGACGGAGTTTACGGCTCTACATTCTTCGTGGCCACAGGATTCCACGGATTACACGTTATTATTGGCTCAACCTTCTTGGCTGTCTGCCTTCTTCGGCAAATTCAGTACCATTTCACATCTGAACACCACTTCGGCTTCGAAGCCGCTGCCTGATATTGACACTTTGTTGACGTAGTATGACTGTTCCTCTACGTCTCCATCTACTGATGAGGCTCATATCTCTCTAGTATTAAAACTAGTACAAGTGACTTCCAATCATTTAGTCTTGGTTAAAGCCCAGGGAGAGATAATGAATTTAATTACAACTATTCTTATTATTACAGTAACCCTATCCTCAATTCTAGCAGTCGTATCCTTCTGACTGCCGCAGATAAACCCCGACGCAGAGAAGCTTTCACCATATGAATGCGGATTTGACCCCCTAGGGTCTGCCCGCCTGCCCTTCTCCCTCCGGTTCTTTCTAATCGCTATCTTATTCCTTTTATTTGATCTAGAAATTGCCCTTCTTCTACCTTTACCCTGAGGAGACCAACTACACAACCCCACAGGAACATTTTTCTGAGCAACTTCAGTCTTAATTTTACTAACCCTGGGGCTAATTTACGAATGAACCCAGGGGGGCCTAGAATGAGCAGAATAAGGGAGTTAGTCCAAAACAAGACCTCTGATTTCGGCTCAGAAAATTGTGGTTTAAGTCCACGACCCCCTTATGACACCCGTACATTTCAGCTTTAGTTCAGCATTTATTTTAGGACTTATGGGATTAGCATTCCATCCCACCCACCTGCTATCAGCCCTCCTGTGTTTAGAGGGGATAATATTATCCCTGTTTATTGCACTAGCCTTATGGGCAATGCAATTCGAAGCTACAAGCTTTTCCACAGCCCCTATGTTACTCCTGGCTTTTTCCGCCTGCGAGGCAAGCACAGGTCTTGCACTTCTAGTAGCCACCGCCCGCACTCACGGGACTGATCGCCTACAAAACCTTAATCTTTTACAATGCTAAAGGTACTAATCCCCACACTTATGCTATTTCCAACAATCTGACTAATCTCCTCTAAGTGACTATGGACAGCTACAATTGCCCATAGCCTATCAATTGCTCTTGTTAGCCTAACATGACTAAAATGAACGTCCGAAACCGGATGAGCAACATCCAGCACTTACTTGGCCACAGACCCATTGTCGACCCCCCTGTTAGTATTAACGTGCTGATTACTCCCATTAATAATCCTGGCCAGCCAAAATCATATTAAACCCGAACCCATCAGCCGGCAACGCCTTTATATCACCCTGCTCACTTCACTTCAAGCCTTCCTAATTATAGCATTCGGTGCTACAGAAATCATTATATTCTATATCATATTTGAAGCTACGCTCATCCCAACCCTAATTATTATCACTCGATGGGGTAATCAGACTGAACGACTTAATGCCGGAACCTATTTTCTATTTTATACCCTAGCAGGGTCTCTGCCACTCCTAGTGGCGCTACTTCTGCTTCAGCAAACCACTGGGACCCTATCCATACTAGTAATCCAATATTCTCAACCCCTATTGTTAGACTCCTGAGGCCATAAATTCTGATGAGCTAGCTGCTTGATCGCATTTCTAGTGAAGATGCCACTGTACGGCGTCCACCTCTGACTCCCTAAAGCACATGTAGAGGCCCCAGTTGCAGGATCTATGGTACTAGCAGCCGTTCTGTTAAAACTTGGCGGGTATGGAATAATACGAATAATAATCATACTAGATCCCCTATCTAAAGAACTGGTTTACCCATTTATTGTTCTAGCCCTCTGGGGAATCATTATAACGGGGTCCATCTGCCTACGGCAGACAGATCTTAAATCACTGATCGCCTATTCATCCGTAAGCCATATGGGCTTAGTAGCAGGAGGTATTCTAATTCAAACCCCTTGGGGCTTCTCGGGGGCAGTCATTTTAATAATCGCCCACGGACTAGTGTCTTCAATACTATTTTGCCTGGCCAATACAGCCTATGAACGAACCCATAGTCGAACTATGATCCTCGCCCGGGGGATACAAATGATCTTCCCATTAACAGCAGTGTGATGATTCATCGCCAACCTGGCTAATCTAGCACTACCCCCCCTCCCCAACCTCATAGGCGAGCTTATAATTATTACAACACTGTTTAACTGATCGCCATGAACCATTGCACTTACAGGGACGGGAACACTAATTACAGCAGGCTACTCCCTCTATATATTTCTAATATCCCAACGAGGCCCAACACCAAGTCATATTATAAAACTTCAACCCTACCACACCCGGGAGCACCTATTAATAACCCTTCACCTAATCCCAGTAATTCTCCTTGTAACAAAACCAGAACTTATGTGAGGCTGATGTTACTAGTAAGTATAATTTAACTAAAATATTAGATTGTGATTCTAAAGACAGGGGTTAAAATCCCTTTACTCACCAAGGAAGGACAGAAATCAATAAGTACTGCTAATCCTTATGCACCGGGGTTAAAATCCGCGGCTTCCTCACGCTTCTGAAGGATAATAGCTCATCCATTGGTCTTAGGAACCAAAAACTCTTGGTGCAAATCCAAGTGGAAGCTATGAACTCAATAACCCTAATTTTATCTTCCTCACTTATTTTAGTCATCATTATCCTTATCCTCCCCTTATTAGCAACATTAAATCCCAAGCCGCTAGGCCCAGGATGAGCAGCCTCACATGTCAAGACCTCTGTCAGCACCGCGTTCTTCATCAGCCTCCTGCCGTTAATAATCTTTCTGGATCAAGGGTTAGAAAGCGCCACTACAAACTGACACTGAATGAATACACACGTCTTTGATACAAATATTAGCTTTAAATTTGACCACTACTCCCTCATCTTCACCCCTATTGCCCTCTACGTCACCTGATCTATCCTGGAGTTCGCACTATGGTATATGCACTCCGACCCCAATATAAACCGCTTCTTCAAGTACCTCCTCCTGTTTTTAGTCGCCATAATTACCCTTGTTACAGCTAATAACATATTTCAACTCTTTATTGGCTGGGAGGGGGTGGGAATTATGTCCTTCCTACTGATTGGGTGGTGATACGGACGAGCGGATGCTAATACAGCCGCCCTGCAAGCCGTCATCTATAACCGAGTTGGGGATATCGGGCTAATCCTAAGTATAGCTTGGTTTGCAATAAACCTTAACTCCTGGGAAATCCAACAAATCTTCTTTCTGTCAAAGAACTTTGACATAACAATTCCCCTACTAGGGTTAATCCTCGCAGCTACAGGAAAGTCGGCCCAATTTGGCCTACATCCGTGGCTCCCTTCTGCCATGGAGGGCCCCACGCCAGTATCTGCCCTACTTCACTCTAGTACAATAGTTGTTGCCGGAATTTTCCTGCTCATTCGCCTCCACCCTATTATAGAAAACAACGAAACCGCGCTAACAGTCTGCCTTTGTCTAGGAGCCCTTACAACGCTATTCACAGCTACCTGCGCCCTAACCCAAAACGACATCAAGAAAATTGTAGCCTTCTCAACATCAAGCCAACTAGGCCTAATAATGGTCACGATTGGTCTAAATCAACCACAACTCGCATTCCTACACATCTGCACACATGCCTTCTTCAAGGCCATACTATTCCTGTGCTCTGGGTCAATTATTCATAGCCTGAACGATGAGCAAGACATCCGAAAAATAGGGGGCCTTCACAATCTCATGCCTGCCACCTCTACCTACCTTACAATTGGAAGCCTGGCCCTTACAGGGGTCCCTTTCCTAGCCGGATTCTTCTCAAAAGATGCTATTATTGAAGCCCTAAACACCTCCCACCTCAACGCCTGGGCCCTAACTCTTACACTAATTGCCACATCATTTACCGCAATTTACAGCTTCCGGGTCGTATTCTTTGTAACTATGGGATCGCCCCGATTCCCCCCGTTATCTCCTATTAACGAAAATAACCCCCTAGTAATTAACCCTATCAAACGGCTTGCCTGGGGAAGCATTATCGCAGGTCTCATCATCACGTCCAATTTTTTACCATCAAAAACACCCATTATAACAATGCCCCCAACCCTGAAAATAGCAGCCATTATTGTTACTATTACAGGACTCCTAGTAGCTATAGAACTCACCGCCCTAACCAATAAACAAGTCAAAGTCACTCCCACCATCACCCTCCATAACTTCTCAAACATGCTCGGGTACTTTCCCGCCATAATCCATCGACTCCCTCCGAAGCTAAACCTAGCCCTCGGACAATCAATCGCCACTAAGCTTGACCTAACATGACTGGAAATCTCACGCCCAAAGGGATTAGCGTTTTCACAAATAATAATATCAAAAATCACAAGTGATATTCAGCGAGGTATAATTAAAACCTACCTAACCATCTTCTTACTTACCATAACCTTGGCCGTCCTACTGACGATTGTTTAAACCGCCCGGATTGTGCCCCGGCTTAGACCCCGAGTAAGCTCTAATACCACGAGCAACGTTAAAAGTAGCACCCATGCACAAATAACTAGTATTGCCCCCCCAAAGGAATATATTATGGCCACACCACTAACATCCCCACGAAGTATAGAAAACTCCTTCAACCCATCAATAATTACTCAAGAACCCTCATATCACCCCCCTCATAATAAACCGGCAACCAAAATCACCCCAAAGGAGTAGGCCAAGACATACCCGGCAACAGCGCGACTACCTCAAGCCTCTGGAAATGGCTCAGCAGCTAAGGCCGCTGAATAGGCAAATACTACGAGCATACCCCCCAAGTAAATTAAGAAAAGAACCAATGACAAGAAAGACCCCCCACACCCGACCAGAACCCCGCACCCAACCCCCGCTGCTACCACCAGGCCTAAAGCAGCAAAATAAGGGGTAGGATTAGAAGCAACGGCAATCAAGCCCACGATCAAAGCTACCAATAACATAAACATAAAATAGGTCATAATTCTTGCTCGGATTTTAACCGAGACCAATGACTTGAAGAACCACCGTTGTAGTTCAACTACAAGAACTAATGGCAAGCCTACGAAAAACACACCCCCTAATTAAAATCGCTAATGACGCACTAGTTGACCTACCAACACCATCTAATATTTCAGTGTGATGAAACTTCGGATCCCTCCTTGGGCTGTGTTTAATTACACAGATCCTCACGGGGCTATTCTTAGCCATGCATTACACCTCCGATATCTCGACTGCATTTTCGTCTGTAGCACACATCTGCCGAGACGTAAACTACGGCTGATTCATCCGCAGCATACACGCTAACGGAGCATCATTCTTTTTTATCTGCGTTTATATACATATTGCTCGAGGCCTATATTACGGATCTTACCTGTACAAAGAAACGTGAAATATCGGCGTAGTACTTCTACTGCTAGTAATAGCAACAGCCTTCGTTGGTTATGTGCTTCCATGAGGCCAAATATCCTTCTGAGGCGCCACAGTAATTACAAATTTATTATCAGCAGTACCCTATATAGGAGACACCCTCGTCCAATGAATCTGAGGGGGCTTCTCGGTAGACAACGCAACATTAACACGATTTTTCGCATTTCACTTCCTGCTCCCCTTTATTATCGCCGCCGCAACCCTCCTCCACCTCCTATTTCTACACGAGACAGGGTCAAATAATCCAGCCGGACTAAACTCCGACGCAGATAAAATCTCCTTCCACCCATACTTTTCATACAAAGACCTCCTCGGCTTTGTATTAATATTATTAGCCCTTACATCATTAGCTTTATTTTCCCCGAATTTACTGGGAGACCCAGACAATTTTACGCCTGCCAACCCTATAGTTACTCCCCCACATATTAAGCCAGAATGATACTTCCTGTTTGCTTACGCCATCTTACGCTCCATCCCTAACAAGCTTGGGGGTGTTCTTGCACTGCTATTTTCAATCCTAATCCTCATAGTAGTTCCAATCTTACACACCTCGAAACAACGAGGACTAACATTTCGCCCTCTCACTCAATTTTTATTCTGAACCTTAGTAGCAGATATAGCAATTCTAACATGAATTGGGGGCATACCCGTAGAACACCCATACGTTATTATTGGCCAAATCGCATCCGTCCTATACTTCGCGCTTTTCCTAGTTCTAGTCCCTCTAGCAGGATGAATAGAAAATAAAGCATTGAAATGAGCCTGCCCTAGTAGCTTAGCATTAAAGCATCGGTCTTGTAATCCGAAGATCGGGGGTTAGATCCCCCCCTAGCGCCCAGAAAAAGGAGATTTTAACTCCCACCCCTGGCTCCCAAAGCCAGAATTCTAAATTAAACTATCTTCTGATAGTAACATGTATGTCTTAGTACATATATATGCATAATATTACATTATGCAATAGTACATAGATATGTATTATCACCATTCATTTATATTAACCCCAAAGCAAGTACTAACGTCTAAGAATACACAAAGCAAATTATTAAAACTCAGAAATAATTTTATTTTAACCTGGGAAACAGATTAATCCCTTGATAAATGGATCACAATACTTTCCTTGAATTACCCAACTAACATCTATAGTAAACATATTAATGTAGTAAGAGACCACCAACCAGCTTATATAAATGCATATTATTAATGATAGAATCAGGGACACAATATGTGGGGGTCGCACACTGTGAACTATTCCTGGTATCTGGTTCCTATTTCAGGTACACAACTGCATTACTCCACCCTCGGATAATTATACTGGCATCTGATTAATGGTGTAATTGCATACTCCTCGTTACCCAACATGCCGGGCGTTCTTTTATATGCATAGGGTTCCTTTTTTTAGGTTTCCTTTCACTTTGCATTTCAGAGTGCAAGCGCAAACAATATATAGGGTTGTATTATTTCTCTGTTCTTGTTAAAGTATGTCAATTATTAAAAGACATAACTTAAGAATTACATATTAATATCTCAAGTGCATAATACATACGTCTTTCCTTCAACTACCCCCTATATATATATGCCCCCCTTTTGGTTTCTGCGCGACAAACCCCCCTACCCCCTACGCTCAGCAAATCCTGTTATCCTTGTCAAACCCCGAAACCAAGGAGGTTCGAGAACGTGCCAGCTAACAAGTTGATTTTATGGGTTAGCCATCCGCATTGTATATATATACATGCATCTCGCCGCAACTCACCGCGCAAATTTTCCAAAATAATGGCCTAAAAGACTCTATTGAAATTATTAGAACATTTCTCAATACTAAAAAATCCAATATTACATGAC